AATAAGATGCCTGACAAAGGATTATTTTGATAGAATAAATCAAGTAAATATCATTTACTCTTATTGTGAATTAATAAATAAATATAAACCTTAAACATCAAAAATTTACGTGCATAAAACACTAATTCACAAAAAGATAAGCTAATTTAAGCTAGTAGGCTCATAACCTAAATATAGAATTAAAATTCTTCTTTTTAATGTTCATAAATTTAGAAATTATATTTAACTTTAGCATAATAATAGGGGTTATTATAGCAATAAGTTCAAATAATTGATTTTCTATTTGAATTGGATTAGAAATATCAACCATATCATTTATTCCAATAATATCGACAAATAAAAAATTAAATTCAGAATCATGTATTAAATTCTTTATTGTGCAAAGACTAAGATCATCAATTATAATAATAGGGGTTATTATAATATCAATAAGATCAAAGTCCAACCTACTACTACTACTAGCTATTTTATTAAAATTAGGAGTAAGACCATTCCACACATGAATAATATCCATTATTGAGGGAATAAAATATTATTCAATCTTTGTGCTATTGACTATCATGAAATGAGTCCCCCTTCAAATAATATCATATATTAATGTTAATCTAGTAATCCCAGTATTTATAAGATTGATTACCGGATCTATAGCAGGATTAAATCAAAATTCAATTAAAAAGATAATTACATACTCATCCATTTTTAACTTATCATTCATAATAACTTCTATTCACAATGAAACTATTTGATTAACATATCTAATAATTTACACGATCTTAGTTGGATTACTAATAATAATGGTAAACAAAATAAATATAATGTTTATAAACCAATTAATATTTAACACAAATAATATGAATAAAACAACTCTTTGAATTGCTTTATTAGCTTTAGGTGGGTTACCACCTATAATAGGGTTCTTTATTAAAATGACTATTCTAAAACAATTATGAATAACTAGTAGAGTGATATTAATAACACTAATAATTGTAACATCACTAATTATTATATTCTTTTACATACGAATAACCGTACTAAGAATATTATTTTATAACACTATTCCAAAATGAATAACAAAATTAAAAGTAAAATTAAATTCATACATAATCATAGTAATAATAATAACACCAATACTAATGTTTAACTTAAAATCCCTGTAGGGATTTTAAGTTAAAATAAACTATTAACCTTCAAAGTTAAAATTACCTCAAGTAAATCTTAATTCCAAATTATTATTAATATCTTTAAACTTGCAATTTAAAATTTTGAATTAAACTATTGAAACTATTAGGAGAAATAAAATTTCATAAATAAATTTACAATTTACCACTTATATCAGCCACCCTAATGAATAAATGGCTGATATCAACAAACCATAAGGATATTGGGACATTATATTTCATATTTGGAATATGATCTGGAATCATTGGAATAATAATAAGATTAGTGATTCGATTAGAATTAAGACAACCAGGACCATTACTAAATAATGAGCAAATATATAATACTGTAGTTACCGCTCACGCTTTAATTATAATTTTCTTCATAGTCATACCCATTATAATTGGGGGCTTTGGAAATTGGCTTCTACCTTTAATAATTGGATCCCCAGATATGGCTTTCCCACGATTAAATAATATAAGATTTTGACTATTACCTCCATCATTGACACTTCTATTATCAAGATCAATTATCGAATCAGGAGTAGGGACTGGTTGAACAATATATCCACCTCTGTCATCAAATATTTCCCATTCATCACCCGGAGTAGACATAGTAATCTTCTCATTACACTTAGCGGGTATCTCATCAATTTTAGGAGCAATCAATTTTATTACTACAACCATAAACATACGATCAAGAGGGTTAAATATAGACCAAACCCCACTATTTGTTTGATCAGTGCTTATTACAGCCTTTTTGCTTCTACTATCTCTACCTGTTCTAGCAGGTGCTATTACCATATTACTAACAGACCGAAATTTAAACACATCATTTTTTGACCCATCAGGAGGAGGTGACCCAATCTTATTTCAACATCTATTTTGATTTTTTGGACACCCCGAAGTATATATCTTGATTCTGCCAGGATTTGGGCTAATTTCACAAATTATTATTCAAGAAAGAGGTAAAAATGAATCATTTGGATATATTGGAATAATTTATGCCATAGTATCAATTGGAATTTTAGGCTTTGTTGTATGAGCACATCATATATTCACAGTAGGAATGGACGTTGATACTCGAGCATACTTCACATCAGCAACAATAATTATTGCAGTACCAACCGGAATCAAAGTATTCAGATGATTAGCAACAATACATGGAGTATATAAAAATATAAACATTTCAATAATATGATGCATTGGATTTATTTTTTTATTTACAGTTGGGGGGCTAACAGGAATTATTTTATCAAACTCATCCATTGATATTATCCTCCATGACACATACTATGTAGTAGCCCATTTTCATTATGTACTATCAATAGGAGCAGTATTTACTATTATAGCTGGAATTATCCACTGATATCCTTTGATTACTGGATTAACATTTAATATTAAATGATTAAAAATTCAATTTTTAACGATATTTATCGGAGTAAATCTAACTTTCTTCCCTCAACATTTCTTAGGATTAAGAGGAATACCCCGCCGATACTCAGATTACCCTGACTCTTATATATCATGAAATATTCTATCATCATATGGCAGATTAGTTTCAACTCTAAGAATTATAATAATAATAATTATTATATGAGAAAGATTATTATCAAAACGAAAGGTATTATTTTCAATAAATAACCAATCATCTCTAGAATGATTACAAAAAACACCTCCTCAAGAACACTCTTACTATGAATTACCCCTAATCTTAAAATTCTAATGTGACAGACTTAATGTGATGAATTTAAGATTCATTAATAAATATAATTATTTCTTTAGAAATTTATTCTTGAATATCTAATTATATACAAGATGCGGTTTCACCTATTATAGAACAATTAATCATATTCCACGATCACGGAATAATAATTATTATAATAATCACAGTAATAGTTGGATATATAATTACATCAATTATATTAAACAAATACATAAGACGATTATTATTAGAGAGACAATCACTTGAAATCATCTGAACAATAATACCAGCAGTAACATTAATCTTTATTGCATTACCATCTTTACGAATTCTATATTTAATTGAAGAAGCCATAAACCCTTTAATAACAATTAAAGTAATTGGTCATCAATGATTCTGATCATATGAATACTCAGATTTTGAAAACTTAGAATTTGACTCATATATAAAAAATTCCGAACTAAATATAGAGGAATTTCGTCTTCTAGACGTGGACAATCGAATAAAAATTCCATTTAATTTAATAACACGAGTTTTAGCATCATCAAATGATGTAATTCACTCATGAACTATTCCATCCGTAGGAATTAAAATTGATGCATCACCAGGACGAATTAATCAAGGTATAATAATTATTAGCCGACCTGGTCTATATTATGGACAATGTTCAGAAATCTGTGGATCAAATCACAGATTCATACCAATTGTTTTAGAAAGAATTAATTTAAAATCATTTATAAACTGAACAGAAAAATCATTAAGATACTTAAAGCAAGTGTTGATCTCTTAAATCAAATTATGGTAAAGTAGCTAATACCCTTAATGAAGAGATTAGTTTCAAATAAAACATTAATTCGTCAAATTAAAAATGACTATAATCATCTCTTTATACCACAAATATCACCACTATGATGATTAACATTAATACTAACATTTAACCTAATACTAGTAATTAGATCCTCAATACTATATTTTAACCCGGAAAATAAAACAATCAAAAAAAAAAAATTAATTAAAAATGAAATAATATGAGCATGATAACAAATTTATTCTCTACATTTGACCCATGCACAGGAACATTATCAATAAACTGATTAAGATCAATAATAATTATATTTATATTCTCCTATAGATTTTGGATTAATAAAAACAACTTAAACTGATTAATATCAAATATTATAAAAAAACTAATAACAGAATTAAATAGAATTAAAATAAACATAAAATCAACAATAATTTATATCAGAATAGCAATATTCATTTTAATCAACAATACAATAGGTCTATTACCTTACGTATTCACTTCACCATCTCACTTAGTATTCTCACTATCAATAGCCCTACCCATATGAACATCATTTTTCCTATACGGATGAATTAATAAGCCAGAACATATATTTAAACACTTAGTACCTATAGGTACTCCTATAATCCTAATACCATTTATAGTTATTATTGAAACAATTAGTAATTTCATTCGACCAGGATCCCTTGCTGTACGATTAACAGCTAATATAATTGCAGGACACTTATTAATATCATTACTTGGAAATAGCTGCTCAATTATAATAACATTTTTAATTATTAAAATTTACATCATACTTATATTATTTGAGACTGCTGTATCATTAATTCAAACCTATGTATTTACAGTACTAACCACTTTATATTCAAGAGAAATCTAAATGAATAATCATCCTTTCCACATAGTAGATAAAAGACCATGACCTATTATTTCATCATTAGGAGTTATAGTATTAGCATCAGGAATAATTAATATATTCTACAAGATAGATAAAAATTTAATAATTATAGGATTTATAATCACAGTATTATGTATAACTCAATGATGACGGGACGTTATTCGAGAATCAACCTTTCAAGGACTCCACACAGAAAAAGTAGTTAAAAACATAAAAATAGGTATAATCCTATTTATCATTTCAGAAATCATATTCTTCATATCTTTTTTTTGAGCTTTCTTCCATAGAAGTTTATCACCGTCAATCGAAATTGGTATAACATGACCACCAATAAATATTAAGCCTTTTAATCCAATGAGTGTACCATTATTAAACACTATAATCCTATTATCATCTGGAGTAACACTAACATGATCACATGGATCATTATTGGAAAAAAATCAATCACAATCTAAAAAAAGAATAATTATTACAATTACATTAGGAATTTATTTTACTATCCTACAACTATATGAATATTATGAGTCACCATTTTGCATTTCAGACTCCATCTATGGATCAACATTCTTTATAAGTACTGGGTTTCATGGAATCCACGTAATCATTGGAACCATTTTCATTATAATTATAATAATACGATTAAATAATCTACATTATTCATCTAGCCATCATACAGGATTTGAATGTTCAGCCTGATACTGACACTTTGTTGATGTAGTTTGACTATTTTTATATATTTCAATTTATTGATGAGGGGGTTAATTCATTTAGTATATTTAGTATATTTAACTTCCAATTAAAAGGATTTTGATAAAATGAGTAATAAAAATTATAATTTCATCTATAATTACTATCATATCATTAACCTTAATAATCACATTAATAATTATAATAATTAGAAAAAAATCAATTATAGAATTACAAAAAATATCACCATTTGAGTGTGGGTTTAACCCTATATCCAGAAAACGTTTACCATTCTCAATTCACTTTTTTATAATTGCAATCATCTTTTTAATTTTTGATGTAGAAATTGTTATTATTATACCTATAATTTCCACAATAAAATTATCTCTAATTAAATACTGAACAATCACATCAGTATCTTTTATTTTAATTCTACTAATAGGACTTTATTATGAATGATTTAATGGATTATTAAACTGAACTAAATAAAGTTATAGTTAATCATAACATTTAATTTGCAATTAAAAAGTCCTTAAACAAGGTATCTTTAAAGTAAAGAAGTAAAAATTACAATTAATTTCGACCTAATATAAGGATTATTAATCCCTTTACTTTAATTGAAGCCAAAATAGAGGCAATCTATTGTTAATAGAAAAACTGATAAACAATCCAATTAATAGGGTAACTGAAAAGAAATAAGCTGCTAACTAAATTTCAAGCGGTTAAATTCCGTTATACCCTTATTCATTTAGTTTAACTAAAACATTTTATTTTCATTAAAAAAACGAATTACAATCAATGAATTGTAAATAGAAAAATCTTTCCCCTTAATATCTTCAATATTAAACTCTAACTAAGCTATAATTACAAAACCAAATAATAAATACTAAAACATAAGAAATCAAAAAAATTTTAATAGAATTATTTAAATAAAACTGCAAAAAATCAGAAAATTTATTTAAATAAAATAACATTTTAAAAGATAAGTAATACTCTCCCCAAAACAAAATTAAAGAATATTTTAAAAAAAAACAAAGAAAAAAATTAATTAAATAACTAGAATAACTAAACATAAATCATATACTAGAATTAAAATTATAGTAAGTTAAATTAAATATATAATTAAAACTATTGAATTCATAACCAAACCAAATTCCCAGAAAAACAGAAAAAAAAGATAAAACTTTTAAATAAAGAGGAAAAAATAATCAAATCATATCAATATTAATTAACCAATTAAGAAAACAACCAAAAATAATAGAAAAAAAAGATATAAAATAAACTCTTATACCCATATAATTTAATTCACTCTTAATACAATTTAAAGGTATAAAATTAAAAGATTTAATTAAAGAATAATAAACTAAACGAAAGGAATAACAACAAGTTAAACCTAAACTTAAATAAAACAAGAAAAAAAAAATATAATTGAACCCATAAAAAACTGAAACCTCAATAATTATATCCTTAGAGTAAAACCCAGATAAAAAGGGCAGACCACATAAACACATTCTCGAAATATTAAAACAGCTTGAAGTTAAAGGTATAAAAGAACAACAACCCCCCATATATCGAATATCTTGATTATCTATATAATTATAGATGTAAATCCCTGAACAAAGAAATAATAAAGACTTGAATATAGCATGAGTTAATATATGATAGAAAGAAAAATCCATAAAACCTAAAAAAATAGACATTATTATTAAACCTAATTGACTTAAAGTAGAAAAAGCAATAATCTTCTTTAAATCAAATTCAAAATTACAACAAAAAGAAGAAAATACTATTGTAAATAAACCAATTAAAGAAAAAATTAAATTAAATAAATATAAACCTCTAAAAAAACGAATTAATAAATAAACTCCAGCAGTTACTAAAGTAGAAGAATGAACAAGAGCAGAAACTGGTGTAGGAGCAGCCATAGCTGCAGGTAACCAACAAGAAAAAGGAGCTTGGGCACTCTTAGTAAAAGAAGATAAAACTACCATGAAAAAAATAAAATTATCAAAATAAAAATTATAAAAAATGAAATTCCAACCACCAAAAGAAAAAATTCAACTAATACTAATCAAAATACCAATATCACCTAGGCGATTGGTTAGTAAAGTAATTATACCTGATAAATTTCTTGAGACAGAACTATAATAAATAACTAAACAATAAGAAACTAACCCTAGGCCATCCCAACCTAATAAAATACTAATTAAATTAGGTCTCAAAACCATTAAAACTATGCTTATAATAAACAACAAAACCAAGTACAAAAAACGATTACAAGATAATCTACCATAACCCATATATAAAGATCTATAAAAAACAACCATTGAGGAAATAAATATAACCACAGACATAAACAACAAAGATTTCCAATCAAAAATTAAAACATAATAAAAAGTTAAAGAATTAATAAATATAACCCTATATTCCAAAAAAAAACATATATCCTCGATCATAAACCATAATCCTAAATAAAATATTAATAAAGAAAAAATAATTATAAAAATAAATCAAAATATATACTTATTAAACAAAGCTTAAGGCTAAAAGCATCTAGAATACCACAAATTCAAATTTTTATTAAACTACTTAAACAATTATAATAACATAAAAAGAAACATCAAAGAAACTAAAGGATATAAATGACAAACCAATAATAAGAACTCAGAAACCGAGACAGAAGAGTGAGAATAAATAGAATTAAAAATACCATGTTGAGAAAATCTATATATATAAAAACTAAAACAAGCACTAATAAAACAACTTAAAATTAAATACAAGTAAGAAAAATTAAAATAATATAAAGAACTAATAATTATGCAAAGTTCTCTTATAAAATTAATTCTAGGAGGACAGCCTATATTAAAACCTCTAAATAAAAATCAGAAAAAAGATAAACTAGGCATAAAACTAACTAAACCCTTAGTTAAATATAAACTTCGAGTATTCAATCGTAAATAACAAATATTAGCCAAGCAAAATAACCCAGATGAACACAAACCATGAGAAACCATTATAATTAAACACCCATAAACCCCCAAATTTGTTATAGTTAAAATACCTAATAAACATATACTCATATGAGCTACAGATGAATAAGCAATCAAACACTTAATATCAACTTGAACTAGACAAATAAAACCTACTATCAAAGAACCTAATAACCCAAAAGAAAATCAAATATATCTATAATTATAAAAATAATAATCATTCAAATAAATAAAACGAATTAAACCATAACCACCAATTTTAAGTATTACCCCTGCCAAAATTATGGAACCAGAAATTGGAGCTTGAACATGAGCTTTAGGTAATCAAAAATGCAATATAAAAATTGGAAGCCTAATCAAAAAAGGTAACACCATAAATAAATGTAAAAAAAAATTAAAACTAAAACTTAACTCAAAAAAAAATCTTAAAACTATTAAATCAAAATAAAAATAAATAATTATTAAAAACAAAGGTAATGATCCAAAAAGAGTAAAAAAAAATAAATAAAAACCTGAACTTAACCGCTCTGGATACTGGCCTCAACCTAAAATTAAAGTAAACAAAGGTAATAAAACAAACTCAAAAGAAATATACATCACCAATATATTAACTGAAGAGAAAATAATAAATAATATTAAAGCAATTAAATAATTAATAAAACAAAAAAAAATAGAATTATTGATAGAAGATCTAGCTAATCTTATTAATCTAATAATATAAAAACTTAAAACAACTAAAACATATGAAATAAAATCAACACCAAACAAATAATTCAAACTAGAAAAACTTAAACTAGAATTAATAAAAATAAAAATAAAAATAAAAAACATATAAAAAAACTGATAAAAATATCAAAAATTAAAGAAAAATATAGGGATCAAAAAAAACAAATAAAATAAATAACTTATCATATATATATAGAATTTAAAAAATCATTAGAATGGCAACGAATTATTAGAATAATTAAACTAAGACCTAATACACCCTCACAAACAAAAAAAGTTAAAACCATTAAATAAATATAGAAAGAACAGTAATAAAAAAAACAAAAAAAATAAATCATTAATAACAAATAAATAATGATTAACTCCAATCTAACTAGACATAAAAATACATGCTTTCGGACTAAAGAAAGAGATAAAATACCAAAAAACAAAAGAATAAAACAAAAATTAACCATTAGTTTTAATAATTTAATTAAAATATTAATTTTGTAAATTAAAAATGAAAAATTCTTAAAACATCAGTAAAGAGTAATACACATCTTAAATCCCCAAAACTTATATTTTTAATAAAATACTTACTGAAATAAAAACAACATTAATAAAATTAATAATGACAACATCAATTATATCAACAATAATAAAAATACCCATATCTATGGGAATTACTCTTATAATTCAAACTATAATAGCAATCTCCCTAATAAATACAATAAGAACATCATCATGAATCCCAAGAATTACATTCTTAATCATAATTGGAGGATTAATAATCATCTTTATATATATAAGAAGAATTACATCAAATGAAAAATTTAAATTAAACTTAAAAATACTATATCCAATAACTATTATAATATTAATAATAGAAGAAATAATAAGAAACTATCAAACACCTGAAATTCAAAACCTACAAAAAGAAAGCCCTGTAATAATATCAATAACAAAAATATATAGAAAATCAATAATAATAACAATATTAATTATAATATTCCTATTATTAACAATAATCGTAGTTAATAAAATCACAAAAATATTTGAAGGACCACTCCGAACAAAAACATATGAATAAATCAATCATAAAATCTAATAAAATAATTAAAATTATTAGAGACTCTCTTGTTTACCTACCAACCCCTACCAACTTGAGAATTTGATGAAACTTTGGGTCTCTATTAGGACTATCATTAATAATTCAATTAATATCAGGATTATTATTATCAATACATTACACAGCTAATATTGAAATAGCATTTTCAAGAGTTAGACACATTATACGTGACGTAAACTATGGATGATTAATACGTAATATACATTCCAATGGAGCTTCAATATTTTTCATATGTATATTCACTCACATTGGACGAGGAATTTATTATTCATCATATAAATATATTAATACCTGAATTTCAGGTATAATAATTATACTTATAACCATAGCAACAGCATTTTTAGGGTATGTTCTGCCATGGGGTCAAATATCTTTCTGAGGAGCTACAGTAATCACAAACTTAATATCAGCTATCCCATACCTAGGTACATCTATAGTTCAATGGATCTGAGGGGGATTCTCAGTTAATAACCCAACACTTACCCGATTTTTCTCATTACATTTCATCTTACCATTTATTATTACAATAATAGTGATAATTCACCTTATACTTCTACATGAATCTGGGTCAAGAAACCCAATAGGACTCCAATCTAAAATAGATAAAATCCCATTCCATCCATACTATTCAATCAAAGACTTAATAGGAGTAACAACAGTACTCACTCTACTAATAAGATTAGTGATAATAGAACCTTATATATTATCAGATCCTGATAATTTTACACCAGCAGACCCTATAGTAACTCCAATTCATATCCAACCTGAATGATACTTCCTATTTGCTTATGCAATTCTTCGATCAATCCCTAATAAACTTGGAGGAGTTTTAGCACTATTCATATCAATTATGATCTTAATTATCCTCCCCATATCCATAAAAATAAAATTCAAAGGATTAAGATTTTATCCAATAAACCAAATATTATACTGAACATTTATTATAAACTTCTTAATATTAACCTGAATCGGCTCAAAACCAGTAGAACCACCATTTATTAACACAGGAATCATATTTACTATTTCATATTTCAGATACTTTATTATAGACCCAATCTTAATTAAAATATGGGACAAAATAACCTAGTTAATTAGTTTAATTAAAAACTTATATTTTGAAAATATAAAATAGACCAGATTTATTAACTTTACAAAAAAAAATGATAAATAAACAAGAGCCTCAAAAGACTAAAAAAAAATAAATAATTTAAAGACAAAGGTAAATAAACCCTCCAGGCCAAATATATTAACTTATCATAACGATAACGGGGTAAACAAGAACGAATTCAAATAAAAACAAAACAAATAAGATTAACCCTTAGATAAAAAAAAAATGAATTAAAATCACCACCTAAAAAAAGAATAACCGTAAATAATCTAATAAAAATAATTCTTGAATACTCAGAAATAAACAACAAAGCAAACCCACCAGATCCATACTCAATATTAAAACCTGAAACTAATTCTCTTTCCCCCTCAGAAAAATCAAAAGGTCTTCGATTAGTCTCAGCCATACAACAAGATAACCAACAAAAAAATAAAGGCAAAGAAATAAACATAAATCACACAAAAGACTGAAAAACTCCTAAAATAATTAAATTGTAACCACCAATTAAAACAAAGTAACATAAAAGAAAAATAGAAAAAGAAACTTCATAAGAAACAGCCTGAGAAATTATTCGAATACAACCTAATATAGAATAAACTCTATTAGAAGATCAACCACAAATTATAACACCATAAACACCTATTGAAGAACAAACTAAAAAAAATAACAACCCAAAATTAAAATTAACACAATGAAAACAATAGGGATAAATTAACCATATAAAAAGGGACTGAATCAAACTATAAATAGGACAAAAAAAATAAATTAAAAAATTAGAATTTAAAGGTAAACAATACTCCCTTATAAACAACTTTAAACCATCTCTAAAAGGCTGTAATAATCCTAAGTAACCCACCCTATTAGGACCTTTGCGAAACTGAACATAACCTAAGACCTTACGCTCAAGAAGAGTAAAAAACCCTACAGAAATAAGAACTATTAAAATTAGAAAAAAAAAAGTCAATACATAAATTATTAGATATGTAAAAATACATATGATTAAATCCTAAATTTAACACAATTAAATCTGCCAAACTAATTAAAAACAATAAAAAATCGAATTATATGGTCCTTTCGTACTAATACAAATTTTTATTTTTAAGATAGAAACCAACCTGGCTCACACCGGTTTGAACTCAAATCATGTAAGAAATTAAAAGTCGAACAGACTTAACTTCAGAAAACCTACCCCCTGAAATAATCTTAATTCAACATCGAGGTCGCAAACTTTAATATAAATATGAACTTACCATCAAAATTACGCTGTTATCCCTAAGGTAACTAATCTTATAATCATTAATCACGGATCAAAAAATCATAAATAAATGAAAAAAAAATTTAAAGTTAAATTTAAAAATCACCCCAATTAATAATAGAATTTAAAAAATATTAATTAAAATTAATAACTAATTAAAAACTAAGTAAAGTTCTATAGGGTCTTCTCGTCCCTAAAAAACAAATAAGCTTTTTAACTTATAAATAAAATTATAATAATAAAACCAATAAAAATAATCCCTCATTAAATCATTCATACCAGACTCCAATTAAAAGACTAATTATTATGCTACCTTTGTACAGTCAATATACTGCAGCTATTTAAAATTAATCATTGAGCAGAACCTATCTTCAAAATTAAACTAAAGAAAATGTTTTTGATAAACATTTGAAAATTATAATTGTCGAATTCATAAATAATAATAATAAATTATACTAATTTAATCAATATTAAAAATAAAAATTTATTTATTAAACCAAATTAATAATATATTAAATTAAAAATAATCAAATAAACAAGATTATAATTTATTATAAACTAAATAAAAATACAATCATTATAAAAAATCCTAGAGATAAAATTTTAATTAAAAATAGAGATTATCCCCTATTAAATAAACTATAAAAAATAATCAAAATTAAATTTAATATTAATCAACCAGATATAACTAGGAACGAATAACTTTTAACTACTGAATTAAAATTTTTAACAATTATGAAACATTGAATAAACTAATAAACCCAAATATCCTAACTTCGGGATGTAAATTATAAATATATCATTAAATAAACCCTGATACAAAAGGTACAATGAATTTATTCCTAAATAAAAAAAATTATCCTAAACAGTTTTCAATAACAATCATTTTTTTATAATACTAAAAACAAGTAATTTAAAAAAAAAAAAAAAAAAAAAAAAAAAAAAACACAAAAAGAACAATTGTTTTCAAATTAATGTAAATAACCCACTTTAAAATAAGCTACACTTTGCTCATCTAATCCTACCTTCCGGTAGGATTACTTTGTTACGACTTATCCCATGAAGGAGTGACGGGCAATATGTACACTGACTTTAATCTAAGTCAAACTACCTAATTAAACAATTTTACTTTCAAATCCTAATATTAATTATAAAATATAAATTATTATTATAATTTAAACTAAAAACCCATATAAACTATCCTAAAAACTTCACCTTGACCTAAATAACTTGATTAATCTAAAAGAAAATATCCTTATAAAACACTCAAACATAGAGGTATAAAAATATATAGGAAGTATAAACTATCGTGGTTTATCAATCAATACACAGGTTCCTCTGAAATAAATCAGCCGCCAAATTCTTTGAGTTATGAAGATAATAACTACTAGGTTAATTATTGAAATTTACAAGCAATTAGGGGATTACTTGAAAAATCAACATTACCGAGGAATAAATGAGGTTAATTATTGAAATTTACAAGCAATTAGGGGATTACTTGAAAAATCAACATTAAATTATATCATTATATAAGAAAATCGAATTTAGGCAAGAATAATAATTAATTATATATTAATTAATTAAATCTTAAATTAAATCATAATTAATAATAAATATAAATTATTAATTAAATGTTGTATTAATATATCATGGACTATTCATTATGGAAATAAAACAGAGCTTATTATATAATAATCAAATAACTAAATTAAAATTCTATAGTAGTTTAATAATAATAATTAATTACTAATAAGTAAATAATGGATTTAATTGGAGTTAATTGATTAAAATTATTAATCAAATAATTAAATATAAATTATATTAAACCTTAATCCTTACAACATAAATTCTAAACATTGCTTTCTTTTTTTTTTTCTGTTAACAGAAAAAAGAAAGCAATGAATAATAATTAAAATAAATATGTTTATATTAATATTAAATTAGATTTAAAAATTAATTTTTAATTTTTATTAAATTAATATTATAAATTAGTTTTATATATAATAAATAATTTATTAATTAATATTTATTTATTATATGTATATATTAATAAATAAATAATATTATATTAAATATTTTATTAATATATAAATCTATCCTTTATAGAGTAAGGATAGATTTAATATTATTAAATATTAATTATTATTATATTATTATAATTATATATATATTTATAATATTATATTTAATATTAAGTTTATATATAATAAATAATTTATTAATTAATATTTATTTATTATAAAATTGATAACTATCTAATTAATATATTAGAACTTCAATTAATAATATACCTGTTCAACATTATTTCTTTTTAAT